GGATTCAAAAAGAAAATGGACCGACCCCTACTATGAACTAATAACCAACTCATTGCTTCGCATTATCTGGATACAAAAAACCAGTCAAGATATGATATATTGGTCATATCATTGTAGCAGCTGAATTTTATTTGCATAAACAAAAGAAAAACCAATCTGATTTTGATACAAAAGTATGCAGATAAATGGAAGGGTGAGAGAAAGAAAGAAAAAGAATGTCAATGATATATCACCCATTCCAATATATGTAAGGTTTATGAGTCATCTCAGAAAAGGCAGTGTTAGAACGCATCAATACTGATTCACCCATAACTAGATAAATCTGTTCATAAAAAAAATAAAGAGCCTCGAGCCAATAAAGACTGAGAAGATTGACTCAAGAACAAATTTCATGAGAGCTCCATTGTAGAATTCAAACCTAACCATTAATTGAGAAGCGATGGGAACGACGGAACCAATGAATACATAGGATTCTATTGAAAAACGAATCCTAATAATTCATTGGGTGGGATGGCGGAACGAACCGAGGCCAATTCATTTTTCCGAGAAATTATGAGCTAACCCTACAACGGAAATAGATATTGAAAGAGTAAATATTCGCCCGCGAAGGCTTTTTTTAGATTAGTCAATCTTGTTTGATCCAATATGATAAAAGACAAAACAAAAAAACGATTCGTTATAAAAAAAAGACATTATGTATATTATTGAAAAAGAAAAAAAAAAAAGAAATATTGTTTGTCCAAAAAAAAGTATATTTTCATTCAAATTGAATCCTTTAATTCGCGAGGAGCCGGATGAGAAGAAACTCTCATGTCCGGTTTTGTAGTAGAGATGGAATTGAAAAAGAAGCATCAACTATAACCCCAAAAGAACCAGATTTCGTAAACAACATAGAGGAAGAATGAAAGGGATATCTTATCGAGGCAATCGTATTTCTTTCGGTAAATATGCTCTTCAGGCACTTGAACCGGCTTGGATCACATCTAGACAAATAGAAGCAGGGCGACGAGCAATGACACGAAATGTGCGGCGTGGTGGAAAAATATGGGTACGTATATTTCCAGACAAACCAGTTACAGTAAGACCTACAGAAACACGTATGGGTTCGGGTAAAGGATCCCCCGAATATTGGGTAGCTGTCGTTAAACCAGGTAGAATACTTTATGAAATGGGTGGAGTAGCAGAAAATATAGCCAGAAAGGCTATTTCAATAGCGGCCTCAAAAATGCCTATACGAACTCAATTCATTATTTCGGGATAAATAGGAACGTGGAGCCAAAGAAAAAAGTCTTGGGGAAAAAATTGCAGGTTTCTTTTTTTTGGACAAACAATATTTCTTTTTTTTCCTTCACTCTTTGCATTGAAAGAACAGATTACAAAATGATATGATTCAACCTCAAACCCATTTGAATGTAGCGGATAACAGCGGGGCTCGAGAATTAATGTGTATTCGAATCATCGGAGCTAGTAATCGCCGATATGCTCATATCGGTGACATTATTGTTGCTGTGATCAAGGAAGCATTACCAAACACACCTCTAGAAAGATCAGAAGTGATCAGAGCTGTAATTGTACGCACTTGTAAAGAACTTAAACGTGACAACGGTATGATAATACGATATGATGACAATGCTGCAGTTGTTATTGATCAAGAAGGAAATCCAAAAGGAACTCGAGTTTTTGGTGCGATTGCCCGAGAGTTGAGACAGTTAAGTTTCACTAAAATAGTTTCATTAGCTCCTGAGGTATTATAAGATGATAGTTCTATTATACATAGTATTTGTATGAAATTAGATTGTATCTCACGCATATACCTTATATTTAACATAATTAAAGAATTTTTAAATACTATGTTAACTAAATAGAAATATTAAATATTTTTTCAAAATGGAAATAAAAACATGTTGATTATATCAAAAATGGGAGGAAAGAGTAATTAAAGTTTATCATGGGTAGGGACACTATTGCTGACATAATAACTTCTATACGAAATGCCGACATGAATAGAAAAGGGACGGTTCGAATAGCATCTACTAAGATCACCGAAAACATTGTTAAAATACTTTTACGAGAAGGTTTTATCGAAAACGTGAGAAAACATCAGGAAAACAACAAATATTTTTTTGTTTTAACCCTACGGCATAGAAGGAATAGGAAAGGACCATCTAGAACTATTTTAAATTTAAAACGGATTAGTAGACCTGGCCTACGAATCTATTCTAACTATCAACGAATTCCTAGAATTCTAGGCGGGATGGGGATTGTAATTCTTTCTACTTCTCGAGGTATAATGACAGACCGAGAGGCTCGACTACAAGGAATCGGCGGAGAAATTTTGTGTTATATATGGTAATCTTTATGATATCCGAATTGTCTTCGGAATTTATTATTTGTCAACGAAAAGGGGCCGAGTAGTTGATATCACTCTTCCTACATTAGTTGGTACTTCTAGGGGTTTTACCTAGAATGCTAAAATGAAAGAACAAAAAAAAATTATTCA